AAAAAGGAACTTAGGGCACAAGTATAAATTGCTTACTAAAGCAACAGAAAATTCGGGTTCTCTTGATGAAAAGAATTTTAGCGCGGAGGATACCAGGATAAGTGATACAGAAAGTCTTGGATGGATCCCCGAAAATAGGGGAATTGATAATATTATATTAACTAAAAACCCGGGAGAGGAGGTAAATAATATGGAGAAGCGGGATCTGGAACGGGACGTAAATGAGAAAACTGATGGAACAGAGAATATAACGGAAACGGACGGCATGCGAAAATTTGCGCATTTGTGGGTTCCCTGCGAAAATTGTTATAATTTGCACTACAAAAAATACTTTAATGCAGCGAGAATCTGCGACAAATGTGGAATTCATTTAAAAATGAATAGTTGGGATAGGCTAGCGCTTCTGATTGATGAAGGCACTTGGATTCCCATGGATGAAGACATGGTTTCGAGGGATCCAATTGAATTTGATAAAGAAGTTTTTTATGAAAAAATTAACTACAAAGAATTCTTAAAAGAATTTTTAGGTTATTATAGTAAGAATTCTTTATTCATCGAAATACTAAATAATACCGAGAAGCAGGAGGATCGCGAAAATGATAAGTATTGTTTCAAATGCGGGATTGATAGACCTGATTGTTTCGAGGAACTCCACGAAGGGGAGATTAGCCCTTTCCAAATTTTTTTCGGGTGTGCGAAATATGATACAAGGGATTCTGGTTTTTTCGAGGAATGCGCCAAAAAAGGTGGGCTTTTCCATTTCGAAATTTGTTGGATACTTTCTAAATATTATAAATCAGATGAAGATGCTTTTCGGAAATTTTTTTCCAAAGATTATGAACCATATTTCAAAGACGATGAATTGTGTTCCGAAGCTTTTGAGACAGAATTTGATGAGAAACTTTTGGGCAATAATGCGATTGAGATTTACTATTTTCATAAGTCCTGCGAAAATATTTGTAGTATTTCTCCCTTATTTTATAAGCTTTTTTTCGAAAATCGGGTGGATCTTCCCAGATTGGAACAATTTTGTTCCAAATTTGGGATTGATCTGTCCGAATTTTTTGAATCTTTTCCCAAACACGAGATGGATTGCCGCAAATTTTGTCAAGAAGCTGGCAGCCTGGGGATTGGATTTTCGCTTTTATGTGATTCTTGTGAAAAACAAATTAGTTATGATTATCTTGACCTTGTTTTTTTTAGGAAAATTCCAAAAAGTGTTTCTGGGATTTACAAATTTTGGGAGGAATCTTACAAAAATGAGCTTGATCTTTTCTTTATTCTTGACGAAATTGGCGAAAGGGAGAGGTTTAGGATTCTTTCCAAGCTTTCGAAAACTTTTTGCCGTTATAAACTTGGTATGCACAAATCCTTTGAGGGTATTGCTGAAAATCATAAAAAAGGTATTGCTGAAAATCATAAAAAATATTTTTCCAGAGATCAGATTGATTTTTCAAAGGATTCAAAAGATCATATTGATTTTGCGAGGGATTCTAGAGAGCATATTGATCCGGATGAGGATTTTCAAAATCCAACTGATCTTGACCCTGATAGAGATTCTTCTGCAGGTTTTTCCAGAGATCAGATTGATTTTCCGAAGGATTCAAAAGATCATATTGATTTTGCGAGGGATTCTAGAGATCATATTGATCCGGATGAGGATTTTCAAAATCCAACTGATCTTGATCCTGATAAAGATTCTTCTGGAGATTTATTGGGCCGAAGAGACTCAAAAGATCTTATTCATCATATTTATTTTGCGAAGGATTCTAGAGATCATATTGATCCGGATTCTAGAGATCATATGGATCCGGATGAGCATTTTCAAAATCCAACTGACCTTGATCCTGATAGAGATTCTTCTGCAGATTCTTCCAGAGATCAGATTGATTTTCCGAAGGATTCAAAAGATCATATTGATTGGGATGAGGATTGTCGACCCCGAACTGCTCTGGATCCGGATAAGGATTCTTCTGGAGATTTATTGGGTCGAAGGGGTGGTAATGAAAATGAAGAGGGGGATGGAGACTGTCAAAATCCAACTGGTCATGATCCTGATAAAGATTCTTCTGGAGATTCAGCACGCCCAATGGATGGTATTAACGTATATAAAGAGGAGGAAGACCCTCTTGCTTATATTTTTACGGATTCGGAGGATGTTACGTATCCTGTCAAGAAAGATATTTCCGAAAAAGAAAAGGAAGGCTCGAAAAGGGAAGAAGAGTCCGCGGATTCTAGTGATTCTTCTGGATTGGAAGGGAGATGTTATCGGGACCATATGGATTTATCCCCCAAAGAGACCGGGTTAGAAGAAATTTCGGAAAAAGATAAGGAAGGTTCGAAAAAGGAAGAAGAGTCCAAGGAAGAAGAGTCCGCAGAATCTAATGATTTTGAATCCGAATCTGAATTCGAGCGGAGAGATGGTTCGAAAAAGGAAGAAGAGTCCGCAGAATCTAGTGATTTTGAATCCGAATTTGAATTCGATTGGGACGAGTTTATAGAGGCTTTTAATAAAAAAGTTAGTAATTCTGAATCCGAATTTGAATTCGATTGGGACGAGTTGAGAGAGGCTCTTAATAAAAAATATAGTGATTTTGGATCCGAATCTGAATTCGAGCGGAGAGATGGTTCGAAAAAGGAAGAAGAGTCCAAGGAAGAAGAGTCCAAGGAAGAAGAGTCCAAGGAAGAAGAGTCCAAGGAAGAAGAGTCCAAGGAAGAAGAGTCCAAGGAAGAAGAGTCCAAGGAAGAAGAGTCCAAGGAAGAAGAGTCCAAGGAATCTAATGATTTTGAATTCGAATTTGATGAAGAAGAGTCCGCAGAATCTGATGATTTTGAGCCCGAAGATGATGAAGAAGAGGATATAAATTATATAGATTATTATGATTCTTACCAAGACGAGACCGGGTTACCTGAAGCTATTCAAACAGGTATAGGTGAACTAAACGGTATTCCTTTAGCAATTGGTGTTATGGATTTTGGGTTTATAGGGGGTTCTATGGGAGCCGTAGTAGGTGAAAAAATCACCCGGTTGATTGAATATGCTACCAAAAATTCACTACCCCTTATTATAGTATGTTCTTCTGGAGGGGCACGGATGCAAGAAGGCATCGTGAGCTTAATGCAAATGGCTAAAATATCTTCTGCCTTGTACGACTATCACTATAAACCGGTCGAAAAAAAATTATTATATATATCAATTCTTGCATCGCCCACTAGTGGTGGTGTGACAGCCAGTTTTGGTATGTTGGGGGATATTATTATTGCCGAACCAGACGCCGAAATTGCGTTTGCGGGTAAAAGAGTAATTGAGGAAGTTTTGAAGGAGGAAGTACCCGAAGGTGCACAAACAACCGAAAATTTATTCGAAAAGGGTTTATTCGATCCAGTCTTACCACGTAATCTTTTAAAGAGCGCTCTAAGTGAGTTACTTGAGCTGCACGGTTTTTTTCCTTTGAATAAAACCCAAGCCAAGCATTAGGGTCAATTATTTGTGTCAATTCAATCAAAGTATTTGGTTTATCGGAATCAAAGTAAAAACTAGAAGGATGGAAGTTTTTAGCTGGCGACGCCCTATTTGTAGAATATAAAAAATAAAAAAATATAATGAATATAGAATATATATTCATTATATTTCCGATTACTAATCAGGAAACCCCTATCAATAAGAAGGAAAAAAAAGAAGGACTTCTTACCTTTTTTTTCCTTCTGCGAAATTTGTCAAATAAAAAAAATTTCATGTTCCCTTTTTCCATTTTGACATATGTATATAATTCATAAATCACTTTTTTCCTCTTTCGGGATTTTCCGGGAATCCCCTTTTTCCTTATTTTAAATCCCTCTATTTTTTTTATTGAATTAGTAGAAGCAAAAGAAAGAAGAAAAAATGAAGAATAATAAAGTCGATTATCATATATTATATGTGGAAAGGTTATTTTTTTAGTTCTACATTCCTTGCACTTATTATATATACTCTACTTACTTCTACTTCTATAGATATAGAATTCGAATTCGAATTAATTTATTAATATAATAACATAATAACAAAAAAAAATATAACAAACAGGTACAATATAGTAAATCGAGGTACCCATTCTATGACAACTATCAACTTTCCCTCTATTTTTGTGCCCCTAGTAGGCCTAGTATTTCCGGCAATTGCAATGGCTTCTTTATTCCTTCATGTTCAAAAAAACAAGATTGTTTAGATCCTGTGGGCCAAATCTAATTTTGCAAGACTTAGACTTGAATCATAAAACAGATATCTATTTAGCAGAATGGTCTACCACGTGATTTCTTCCGAACATAAACGAAGGAGCCCTTATGCATGTGCATGCGGAAACATGACATTAGGGGTAGATTTATTATTTTTGATCTAACTAGTTAAAAGTAAAGATTCACATCAGAATGGTACTAGTTGATGAGAGTTACATCGGAAATAAAAAGAATAAGGAAAGTCAAATTCATTTGGGATATTCTTTCAATTCAAATAAAATGCAACCCGATCTACTATGAATTGGCGATCAGAACGTATATGGATAGAGCTTATAACGGGATCTAGAAAAATAAGTAATTTCTGCTGGGCATTTATCCTTTTTTTAGGTTCATTAGGATTCTTATTAGTTGGAATTTCCAGCTATCTTGGTAGGAATTTGATATCTTTATTCCCCCCCCAGCAAGTTATTTTTTTTCCACAAGGGATCGTGATGTCTTTCTATGGGGTCGCAGGCCTCTTTATTAGCTCCTATTTGTGGTGTACAATTTCTTGGAATGTAGGTAGTGGTTATGATCGATTCGATAGAAAAGAAGGAATAGTATGTATTTTTCGTTGGGGATTTCCTGGAAAAAATCGTCGCATCTTCCTCCGATTTCTTATAAAAGATATTCAGTCCATTAGAATAGAACTTAAAGAGGGTATTTATACTCGTCGTGTCCTTTATCTGGAAATCAGAGGTCAGGGGGCCATTCCCTTGACCCGTACTGATGATAATTTTACTCCACGAGAAATTGAACAAAAAGCTGCTGAATTGGCCTATTTCCTGCGTGTACCAATTGAATGAAGTATTTTGAAATGAATGCTTTCTTTCTCAGCTCGGAATAAAATAAAAAATCTACAATCCTTTTTTATATGGCGTACCTTAAGTAAGGTAAATAACGGAAATTAAATCAGAACACCCATTCGGGTCAAAACAGACGTATACGGGTATACATAAAAACCAAAAGGAGAATTTTTTTTTGTTTACAAATTTGTCTGCAAAAAGGGGTTTTTTATTCGTATGGAAATCGACTCAACTCAATTCTCAATTCAATTCAGTAACAGTAATAAAAAAAAAGTAAAAAATAGAAATAATAATGGACTTATTCCATATATCAAATCGAAATAAATAACTTTCTTTAGGCCCAGTAGTTAGAATTGATAGGTTAGATACAATACAAAAAAATCCTGTATTTTTCTTATATTATTTAGCAATCTTTCGTTTTATTTTTATTCTTTCTTTTGTTCTCTTTAATGATCAAACAATTGGCTTTCTTATAATTATAACGAGAATTTTATTATTCGAATTTTGTTTTGTTTTGCTACCCATTTTTGATCATCACATTCAGACCCTCAATTCGTTATTTTGTGCTAGGGGTAACTTGTGAAATTTTTCCAAAGATTTGATTGATATTATTGATATTTTGGTAGTCAAGTAAGTTCTCTCGTCTTGAAATCAAAATAATATTCATTAATTGAAGTGGATGTCCCACGTATTCATTAAAAGGAAGGAATTGCTTCGAATTGGATGGACCAATTGCAATATCTGGAAACACGATTTTTTTGTTTATTCATTCGAATTCAGAGTGGATTCTTTATTCTAAATTTTGTGTTTTTTCAAGATTCAAGGACTAATTAACAAATTAGAACAAAAAAAACAGAAAAAAGACTCATGGATTCGATACTTTGTAATAGAATAATAGAACTCATGTTTCATAGAAATACTAGGTCGCATAGAGTCGACGAGCGCGACGGGTTCGTTAACAATTTATAGATGAAAAAAAATGGAAAAAAAGAGAGCATTTATTCCCTTTCTATATCTTGTATCTATAGTATTTTTACCCTGGTGGATCTCTCTATCATTTCAAAAAAGTCTGGAATCTTGGGTTACTAATTGGTGGAATATTAATCAATCTGAAACTTTTTTGAATGATATTCAAGAAAGGGGTCTTCTAGAAAAATTCATCGAATTAGAGGAACTCCTTTTGTTGGACGAAATGATAAAGGAATACCCGGAAACATATCTACAAAAGCTTCGTATAGGAATCCACAATGAAATGATTCAATTGATCAAGATGCACAATGAGGATTGTATCCATATGATTTTGCACTTCTCGACAAATATAATCTGTTTCCTTATTCTAAGTGGGTATTCTATTCTGGGAAATAAAGAACTTATTCTTCTTAACTCTTGGGTTCAGGAATTCCTATATAACTTAAGCGACACAATAAAAGCTTTTTCTATTCTTTTATTAACCGATTTATGTATCGGATTTCATTCACCCCACGGTTGGGAACTAATGATTGGCTCTATCTACAAAGATTTTGGATTTGCGCATAACGATCAAATTATATCTGGTCTTGTTTCCACTTTTCCAGTCATTCTAGATACAATTTTAAAATATGGCATTTTCCGTTATTTAAATCGTGTATCCCCATCGCTTGTAGTGATTTATCATTCAATGAATGATTGAAAAGAAAAACGATATACGGATATTAATCCAATTAGAATTTAGAATTATAATGTTTCTTACTTCGTACATAATCAAAGCATTCAAAATCGTACTTACTCCTTCTATTTCTACCCACCCAAGGCGGGGAGTTTATCCCACATTCCAGTAATATTATTTCAGTAAATTCAGTTCAGTAAGGTAAATAGCAGAATCGTGGATAGGGAACTATACTAGCAACCTACCCAATTTATTGTAGAAATTTTCGGGATCAACGATTGATTGGACCATGCAAACTAGAAATACTTTTTCTTGGATAAAAGAACAGATTACTCGATCCATTTCCATATCGGTCATGATATATATAATAACTCGGTCATCCATTTCAAATGCGTATCCCATTTTTGCACAGCAAGGTTATGAAAATCCACGAGAAGCAACTGGGCGTATTGTATGCGCCAATTGCCATTTAGCTAATAAGCCCGTGGATATTGAGGTTCCACAAGCGGTTCTTCCTGATACTGTATTTGAAGCCGTTGTTCGAATTCCTTATGATATGCAACTAAAACAGGTTCTTGCTAACGGCAAAAAGGGGGGTTTGAATGTGGGGGCTGTTCTTATTTTACCTGAGGGATTTGAATTAGCCCCGCCCGATCGTATTTCTCCCGAGATGAAAGAAAAGATAGGCAATCTTTCTTTTCAGAGCTATCGCCCCAATAAAAAAAATATTATTGTGATAGGTCCTGTTCCTGGGCAAAAATATAGTGAAATCACCTTTCCGATTCTTTCCCCGGACCC